GTGTGTGTTTTTGTTGTTGTGTTTGTATTTTTGTTTGACAATTATGTGAGGGTGGTGGGGCAGGGAAAGTTCGGTTAAAGTTGTTTGAAAGGGATGGAAAAATGTGTAGGGTGGATGGATGGTGAGTGGTTTTGTGCGATTGTAGGGAGTTGTAGTTAGTTTTTTGTGCAAGTAAATGAAAAAAAAAAAACAAGATAAAAAAAAGAGTGGAAAATATGAGTTTAACTGGAAGTTCCAGGAATTGATAAATATAGTAGTTATGTCCGGTGACCATTGCATTATCTGGTACCTATGAGGTAAAAAGCGCGAGGGCCATGAATGGGGTCAAAGTGCATCAGTGTCAAGTTTGAGACGGGCCTATCCTTCAACCATGACAGTTTGGGCGCGGGGCCGGTACGCAGTTCGGTAGTCATGTGATGGACATGTCAAGAGGAAGATAACTCCTGCTACGCACTGGAAGGGTTTATTGAAAGGACCCCTAAAAGAAACAAAGAACAGGAGAAAGGAAATGCCGCGATAACGAGAGGAACAGGGGAGAGTCCATCACCAGCACTTGTATCTGTGAAGAACAAGTAGGAAGGGGGGTGGAAAGTATGGTCCTGAAGTTACAACCGGTGGCGCAAAAGAGCAAGTTGGGCTTCGAGGGTAAGAGGGAAAGTATGTCCTTGAAGACAATAACCTAGGGTAGCACTGACGTTGAGTAGCTCGGTTCTCGTGAGGATCACGATCAATAGATAACCAGGTTCTCTGGCTTGAGGGTTCTTGAAAGCTGTTGGAGAGGGATATGTTTTAGGAGGTGGGCGAATAGTGTGTCTAGGAGGACGCAAAGGTGTGCTGTGACGTTAGTCGTGGGGGGATGGAGTTAAGCACGATCAATCAAGGTCGATCTTGGGTGACGCCTGTGTTGTATTAAGGGGGATCACTTGGGTGAGGGTTGGACGGAGGTAAGAATGAGGGGGGGAAATTGGTGTTGGAACATTATCTTCTGGGGAGAAATGTTTGGGATTGGGTAGGAGGAGAGGTTGGGAGTTAGGTGGATAATCCTACATTGACTTAATGCCTGATGGGGTAGATAAGTGTAATGCGCGGTATTACATACCTTGGAACACACTAGAAAATAGTGTGGGGGGGTAGGGGGGGGGAAAGTGAGGTTCCTGTAGTTAAATTTTTGTAACGATAGTTTTTCAGGCTTTAGATCCCGGAGAGAGGCCGGGCGGGAACTTATGATAAAATTTGTTCTGTTATTTGGTTTACTGTTTGTTTTGGGCGGGCTGGCGGTTTCGTCTAACCCGTCCCCTTATTATGGGGTGGTTGGGTTGGTTGTAGCTTCTATTGCTGGGTGTGGGTGGTTGGTGAGCTTAGGGGTTTCGTTTGTGTCTTTGGTGCTGGTTATGGTTTATTTGGGAGGGATGTTGGTGGTGTTTGTCTATTCGGTGTCGTTAGCGGCAGATCCATATCCTGAGGCTTGGGGGGATTGGGGTGTAGTTGGGTATGGGTTTGGGATGGGGTTGGTTGTGGTGGTGGGTGTTGTCTTAAGTGGAGTGTATGGGGCTTTGGTAAGTGCAGGAACGGTTGATAATGCTGGCCTGGGGTTGGTTCGGTTGGATTTTAGCGGTGTGGCGGTGTTTTATTCGTGGGGTGCGGGCTTGTTTCTGATTGGTGGGTGAGGGCTGTTGTTGACTTTATTTGTGGTTTTAGAACTTGTGCGGGGGCTGTCTCGGGGGGCGATTCGGGCTGTTTAGGGGTTTAAGCAGGGAGTAGTTTAATTAAAATGCCAGCTTTGGGAGTTGGTGATGAGGGTTTGACTCCTTTCTCTCTGAAAGGGATGGAAAAATGTGTAGGGTGGATGGATGGTGAGTGGTTTTGTGCGATTGCAGGGAGTTGTAGTTAGTTTTTTGTGCAAGTAAATGAAAAAAAAAACAAGATAAAAAAAAGAGTGGAAAATATGAGTTTAACTGGAAGTTCCAGGAATTGATAAATATAGTAGTTATGTCCGGTGACCATTGCATTATCTGGTACCTATGAGGTAAAAAGCGCGAGGGCCATGAATGGGGTCAAAGTGCATCAGTGTCAAGTTTGAGACGGGCCTATCCTTCAACCATGACAGTTTGGGCGCGGGGCCGGTACGCAGTTCGGTAGTCATGTGATGGACATGTCAAGAGGAAGATAACTCCTGCTACGCACTGGAAGGGTTTATTGAAAGGACCCCTAAAAGAAACAAAGAACAGGAGAAAGGAAATGCCGCGATAACGAGAGGAACAGGGGAGAGTCCATCACCAGCACTTGTATCTGTGAAGAACAAGTAGGAAGGGGGGTGGAAAGTATGGTCCTGAAGTTACAACCGGTGGCGCAAAAGAGCAAGTTGGGCTTCGAGGGTAAGAGGGAAAGTATGTCCTTGAAGACAATAACCTAGGGTAGCACTGACGTTGAGTAGCTCGGTTCTCGTGAGGATCACGATCAATAGATAACCAGGTTCTCTGGCTTGAGGGTTCTTGAAAGCTGTTGGAGAGGGATATGTTTTAGGAGGTGGGCGAATAGTGTGTCTAGGAGGACGCAAAGGTGTGCTGTGACGTTAGTCGTGGGGGGATGGAGTTAAGCACGATCAATCAAGGTCGATCTTGGGTGACGCCTGTGTTGTATTAAGGGGGATCACTTGGGTGAGGGTTGGACGGAGGTAAGAATGAGGGGGGGAAATTGATGTTGGAACATTATCTTCTGGGGAGAAATGTTTGGGATTGGGTAGGAGGAGAGGTTGGGAGTTAGGTGGATAATCCTACATTGACTTAATGCCTGATGGGGTAGATAAGTGTAATGCACAGTACCACATACCTTAAGAATATATAGAAAAAGGCCTGTGGGGGGGAAGGGGGGGGCCTTTTATTAGGGGAAACTCTAAGAAGGGGCGTAGTCTTCAATCTTTGGCTTACAAGACCAATGTTTTTATAAACTATTAGAGTTTTATAGTTTTAATATTTTGTTCTCTAGGATTGATACGAGGGGGAAGAGGACTAGAATGATTGTGAAATAGGAGATTGAGGCTAATTGGCCAATGATGATGAAGGGGTGCTCTACTGGTTGGCTCCCTACTCAAGTGAGGATGAGGAGGTTGGTTACTAGGGTTCAAAAGAGAATTTGTGAGAGAGGGCGGAAAGTCATTGAGCGTAATTTTGATGTGTGTAAAAGGGGGATGAGGAATAGGACTAGGACTGAGGCGGCTAGGGCGAGGACGCCTCCTAGTTTGTTTGGGATAGATCGGAGGATGGCGTAGGCGAATAGGAAGTATCACTCGGGTTTGATGTGTGGTGGTGTTGCTAGAGGGTTAGCTGGTGTGAAGTTTTCTGGGTCTCCTAGGAGGTTGGGGGCGAACAGGGCCAGAGAGGCTAGGGGGATGAATATTAGCACGAATCCTAGGAGGTCCTTGATGGAGTAGTAGGGGTGGAATGGGATTTTGTCGCAGTCTGAAGGGATTCCTAGGGGGTTGTTTGACCCTGTTTCGTGTAGGAAGGTGAGGTGGACTAATGTGAGTCCTGCGATGACGAATGGGAGGAGGAAGTGAATGGCGAAGAATCGAGTTAGGGTGGGGTTGTCTACCGAGAATCCACCTCATAGTCATTCTACTAGGGTTTGTCCGATGTATGGGATTGCTGAGAATAGGTTTGTGATTACTGTGGCACCTCAGAATGATATTTGGCCTCAGGGTAGGACGTAGCCTACGAAGGCAGTGGCTATGAGGGCTAGTAGGAGGAGGACTCCGACGTTTCATGTCTCTTTGTTTAGGTAGGAGCCGTAGTAAAATCCTCGGCCGATGTGGAAATAGATGCAGATGAAGAAGAATGAAGCTCCATTTGCGTGTAGGTTCCGGATTAGTCAGCCGAATTGAACGTTTCGGCATATGTGAGCGACAGATTCGAAGGCTAGGTTGGTGTCTGCTGTGTAGTGTATGGCAAGTAGTAGGCCTGTGACGATTTGTGTGATTAGACAGATGCCTAGTAGGGAGCCGAAGTTTCATCAGGTTGAGATGTTGGATGGTGTTGGGAGGTCGATTAGAGCATCGTTGATGATTTTTAGTAATGGGTGGTTTTTACGAAGATTTGGGGCCATTGGTGGGTTCTGTATGTGGATATCAGGAGGAGGAGAATGGATAGGGCGAAGGTTCCTAGGTAGGCTTTAATTTGGCCAGAGTGTAGGGAGGTTGCAGCTTTGGTTATTGTTAGTTGTGAGCTGGCTAGTCCTTCTGGTCCTAGGAGCTTTAATCAAGAAAGATCTACTAAGTGTGAGGCAATGTTTTGGCCCCCGGCCAGGAGGTTTGTTATGGTGAGGCGGTGGGTTAGGGGGTTGAAGTATCCTAGTGAGATGGAGAAGTTGTATAGCGGGTTTTGTTTCGTGAGGATATGGGTTTGGGACATTTTTGATAGTTCTAGCGCGATAGCAATGCCGAGGGCTGTAACTGCCAAAGCTGTAATTTTGATTGAGAGTGGTATGGTTATGGGCGGTGTTTTTGCAGGGGGGATGTAGGAGGTAATGAAAAATCCTGCTGTGATGCTTCCTAGGGCGAGTCGAGTGATTGGAGAGGTTACTATGGGGTTGTTTTCGTTTATTGGGGTAAGAGGAGGGATTCGTACGGAGCCGGCTTGTACTAGCACAGTTATGCGGATTGTGTAGACTGCGGTGAATGATGTGGCTAGTAAAGTTAGGGTTAGGGCTCATGTGTTTAGGTAGGAGGTGTTTAGGCTTTCGATGATTTGGTCTTTTGAGTAGAAGCCTGCAAGGAAGGGGGTTCCTATCAGGGCTAGGTTGCCGATGGTAAGGCATGCGGTGGTTGTTGGTAGTATTTTTTGCAGGCCGCCTATTTTTCGGATGTCTTGTTCACCGTTTAGGCTGTGGATGATGGAACCGGAGCATAAGAATAGTATGGCTTTGAAGAATGCGTGGGTTGAGATGTGCAGGAAGGCTAGTTGTGGTAGGTTTAGTCCGATTGTAACTATTATTAGGCCCAGTTGGCTTGATGTGGAGAAGGCAATGATTTTTTTAATGTCATTCTGTGTTAGAGCGCATGTGGCTGCAAACAGGGTTGAGAGAGCACCAAGGCATAGGCAGAGGGTTAAGGCAGTTTGGTTGTTGTTGAGTAGTGGGTGGGTTCGGATGAGTAGAAAAATTCCGGCGACCACTATGGTGCTGGAGTGGAGTAGGGCGGATACAGGGGTTGGTCCTTCTATGGCAGCTGGTAGTCAGGGGTGTAGGCCGAATTGGGCGGATTTGCCTGTTGCGGCCAGGATGAGGCCTAGGAGGGGGAGGGTTGGGGTTTGTTGTGGAGAGGTGAGTTGGTGGATTTCTCAGGTGTTTGTGGTGTAGGCTAATCAAGCTATGCAGAGGATGAGGCCCACGTCGCCGACTCGGTTGTAAAGTACGGCTTGGAGGGCTGCAGTATTAGCTTCTGCCCGGCCGTGTCATCAGCTGATTAAGAGGAAGGATATGATTCCTACTCCTTCTCAGCCGATGAAGAGGATAAACAGATTGTTGGCGAGAATTAAGATGAGCATTGCGATTAGGAAGAGTAGGAGGTAGGTGAAGAATTTTGTGATGTGGGGGTCTGAAGCTATGTATCATATTGCAAATTGTAGGATGGACCATGATACGAATAGGGCAATTGGGAAGAAAGTGAGGGAGTAGAAGTCCATCTTTAGGCTGATGGGGATTTTGAAGTTTATGATAAACTTTCATTCTCATAGGGTCAGGAGGCATTCTGTGCCCGAGTAGATGTGGATTGTTATTGGGATCAGGCTGATTAAGAAGGAGGTTTTTACTGTTTTTGTGATGATGGCAGGGGTGTTTTTCAGTTTGTCTGATAGGAGGGGGAGGATGATGGGAGAAATAAGGACGGTTAGGGTGAGTAGTATGGAGGAGATCAGGATTAGGGATAGATCCATTACTTTCACTTGGATTTGCACCAAGGTGAGTGGCTCCTAAGACCATTGGATTACTACTATCCTTTGAAAGTAAGGGGGCTGAGGTTTTATACTCAGATGCAAGAATTAGCAGTTCCTGTTGGTTAAACCTCCCCTCGGCAGGTAAGAAGATTTTAACTTCTATTTTTAGAATCACAATCTAATGTTTGGGTTGAAACTATACCTGCATATGGGGACGCCGGAGATAAGGTCTGGTTTGAGAATGAGAAGGATCATTGGGATTATGTGTAAGGACATGAGGAGGTGCTCTCGTGTAGAGGAGTTTTGGATGGATGTGATGTGGGATGGGAGGGCTCCTCGTTGAGTTATTATTAGCATGTACAGGGTGTATGAGGCAGTTAGTAGGATTGCAGTTCCTGTGAGGAGGATTGTCATTGATGACCAGTTGAAGAGTGCAGTAATGATAGTTAGTTCTGCTATGAGGTTGGTTGTTGGGGGGAGGGCTATGTTTGTTAGGTTAGCTAGTAGTCATCAGGTGGCTATGAGGGGGAGAATGGGCTGAAGGCCTCGGGTTAGTAGTAAAATTCGGCTGTGTGTTCGTTCGTAGTTGGTGTTTGCTAGGCAGAATAGTATTGATGAAGTTAGGCCATGTGCGATTATTAGGATTATTGCTCCTGAGAATGCTCATTGGGTTTGGATTATGGTTGCGGCGATGACCAGGCCTATGTGGCTGACGGATGAGTAGGCAATTAGAGATTTTAGGTCGATTTGTCGCAGGCAGATGGCACTGGTTATTAGTGCTCCTCACAGAGCGAGGGTAATGAATGGGTGGTGAAGGTTATTCAGTGTGGGGTTTACTAGGGTGGTGAATCGTATAATGCCGTAGCCCCCGAGTTTTAGGAGGAGGGCGGCTAGAAGTATAGAGCCGGCGATTGGGGCCTCTACGTGAGCTTTTGGTAGTCATAGGTGTAGGCCGTATAGGGGGGCTTTGACTATGAAGGCGATGAGTAGGGCTGAGCTGGCTACTAGGCTTGACCAGGATGTTGCTACTGCTGGGTGAGAGAGTTTTAGTATTGGGAAGTACAGAGTGCCGATTTGGTTGTGTAGGTGGAGGATAGCAATTAGTAATGGGAGCGAGCTGGCTAGTGTGTAGAATAGGAGGTAAATGCCAGCGTTTAGTCGCTCCGGCTGGTTGCCTCATCGGGTGATGAGGATTAGGGTGGGGATTAAGGTGGCTTCAAATGCGATGTAAAAGAGTATGAGCTCTGAGGCTGAGAAGGCTAGGAGGATGGCCGGTTGGGCTAGGACTACGGTTGTGATGAATATTCGTTTACGGGTGGTTGGTTCTTGTTCCAGGTGGTTTTGGCTTGCTATGAGCATGAGGGGAAGGAGTCAGCAGGATAGGACTAGTAGTGGGGAGGAAATTTGGTCGACAGCGGTTCAGTGAGATAGGCATTTATATGGGTAGTAGGTAGGCACTAGTCATTGTAAGCTGAGGGTGGCAATTAGTAGGCTGTATATTGTGGTGTTGGTCCACAGGTGTTTGCGGGGGGAGAGGAGGGTTAGAGGGAGGAGTATGATAGTGGGGATGATGATTTTTAGCATTGGAGTAGGTTGAAGTTGTGGAGGTGGTCGGAACCGTGAGTCCGTGTAGAGGCGACAAGTAGAGCAAGTCCCGTGCCTGCCTCGCAAGCGGAGAAAGTGAGTATGAAGATGGGTAGGAGAGCGGGAGATGGTGTCTGTGTTTGGATTGGCCACATGGATAGGGCAACGTACATAGATAGTATCATGCTCTCTAGGCATAGTAAGGCTGAGATTAAGTGAGTTCGATGAAAGGCTAGGCCTAGGCTGCTTAGGGTGAAGGCGGCGTAGAAGCTTAAGTGTAATAGGGTCATGAAGAAAGTTATAGGGTGTGAGCTATAATCTGTTGAGTCGAAATCAACTGTCTTGGTTAGACTAACTTGCTTATTCTGCTCATTCTAGTCCCCCTTGAATTCATTCGTATACTAGTCCTAGGGTGAGGAGGAGGATTAGGATGGAGGTCCAGATTAGTGTGGTGATGGGGTCTTGGAGCTGGGTGGCTCATGGGAGGGGGAGTAGGAGGGCGATTTCTAGGTCGAATAGCAGGAATAGGATGGCTACCAAGAAAAATCGGATTGAAAAGGGGAGTCGGGCGGAGCCTAGTGGGTCGAAGCCGCATTCGTATGGAGATAGTTTTTCTGAGTCTGGGTTTATTTGGGCAATTCAGAAGTTTAGTGCGGTTAGGAGAAGGCTTAGAGTTAGGGATAGGGTGATTATGAATGTGATTATGTTCATTACTCTTCTCTGGGGTTGCACCAGACTTTAAGGATTGGAAGTCGATTGTAATGGCTATACTAGAAGAGTATGATCCTCATCAGTAGATGGTTATGTAGAGGAATAGTCAGACTACATCTACAAAGTGTCAATATCAGGCTGCCGCTTCGAAGCCGAAGTGGTGGTTTGGTGTAAAGTGGTATTTAATTAGGCGTAGGAGGCATACTGTTAGGAAGGTAGAGCCGATGATTACATGGAGTCCGTGGAATCCTGTGGCGACAAAGAAGGTTGAGCCGTAGACGCTGTCTGCGATGGAGAAAGGAGCTTCGTAGTATTCTATGCCTTGGAGTCCGGTGAAGTAGAAGCCTAGGAGGATTGTGAGGGTGAGGGCGTGGATTGCCTGTTTTCGACGTGCTTCTGTAATGCTGTGGTGGGCTCATGTGACGGTGACGCCTGAGGCTAGTAGAATGGCGGTGTTTAGTAGTGGTACTTCCATGGGGTTGAGGGGCTTGATTCCTACGGGGGGTCATTGTCCTCCTAGTTCTGGGGTGGGGGCTAGGCTTGAGTGGAAGAATGCCCAGAAGAACCCTAGGAAGAAGAAAGCTTCGGAGGTGATGAATAGGATTATTCCGTATCGTAGCCCCTTTTGGACGGTTGGGGTGTGGTGGCCTTGGAACGTGCTTTCTCGTACGACGTCCCGTCATCATTGGAACATCACTAGGAGGGTGGAGAGAAGACCAATGATTAGGAGATTGGGAGAGTTGTAGTGGAATCACATGGTTAGGCCGGAGGTGGTAAGGAGGGCGGCGGCTGCTCCGAAGATAGGTCATGGGCTTGGGTCTACTATGTGGTAAGAGTGTGCTTGGTGTGCCATTGTGGTTAGATGTTTTCTTGGAGGTATAGGGTTAGTAGTAGTACGAAGACGTAGGCTTGGATTATGGCTACGGCGACTTCTAGGATTGTAAGTAGGAAGAGGACCAAGAAGGTTAGGAGAGAGACTATAGGCATTGTTGTGAAAAGAGCGACTGTGGCTGTAGAGATAAGTTGAATGAGGAGGTGACCTGCTGTGAGGTTTGCTGTTAGGCGTACTCCTAGTGCTAGAGGGCGGATAAGGAGGCTTGTAGTTTCGATCAGAATGAGGGCGGGGATTAGTGGAGTTGGGGTTCCCTCTGGTAGTAGGTGTCCTAGGGAAGTAGAGGGTTGGTTTCGTAGGCCAGTGAGGAGGGTGGCTAGCCATAAGGGGAAGGCTAAGGCTAGGTTTATGGATAGCTGGGTGGTGGGGGTGAGAGTGTAGGGTAGTAGGCCTAGGAGGTTGATTAGTAGCAGGAAGATTATTAGTGAGGTCAGGATTAGTGCTCATTTGTGTCCGTTTTTGTTTAGTGGGGTTGTCAGTTGTTTTGTGATAAGGTTGACAAGCCATAGTTGGAGGGTTGAGAGTCGATTGGTTACTCATCGGTTGTCTAGAGATGGTAGGAGTAGGGCTGGGAATGTTAGGGAGATGAGGATTAGGGGGATTCCTAGGAGGGAGGGACTTGAGAATTGGTCAAAGAAGCTTAGGTTCATGGTCAGTTTCAGGGGGTAGTGCTGTGGGTTGTTGTGGTTTTGCTGGATGGTGGGTTTGCGGATACGAAGGTCAGAAGTTTAGGTTGGATGATTAGGGCGAATGTTAGTCATGTGCAGACTATGATAAAAAATCAAGGAGCAGGGTTCAGTTGTGGCATATCATTAAGGAGGGGGTGGGTCCCTCTTTCTCTAGCTTAAAAGGCTAGCGCTGTTTCATAGCTTCTTAACGTTAGGATGATGTTAGAGAGGATCAATTTTCAAAGCTGGCGAGTGGAATAGCTTCTACTACGATAGGCATGAAGCTGTGGTTTGCTCCACAGATTTCTGAGCATTGGCCGTAGTATACGCCAGGTCGGGGGGCTAGGAATGAAGTTTGGTTTAAGCGTCCTGGGATTGCGTCGGTTTTTACGCCTAAGCTGGGGACGGCCCATGAGTGTAGGACGTCGTCGGCGGTAACGATGACTCGGACGGTAGATTCAGTTGGAACTATTACTCGGTGGTCTACCTCTAGGAGTCGGAAGTGTCCTAGCGGGAGGTCTGTTGTGGGGATTATATAGGAGTCGAATGTGAGGTTCTTGAAGTCGGTGTACTCGTAGCTTCAGTATCATTGATGACCAATAGCTTTTAGGGTGAGGTCTGGTTGGTTGATTTCGTCTATTATATATAGGATTCGTAGTGATGGGAGAGCAAGGGTTACAAGTACGGCAGCCGGCAGGATTGTTCAGATTAGTTCAATTGCTTGTGCGTCTACTGTGCTTGATGATAGTTTTTGGGTAAGTATGACGAATAGGAGGTAGAGAACTAGGCTGCAGATAGCTAGGGCGACCATTAGGGCGTGGTCGTGGAATCGGAGGAGCTCTTCTATGATAGGGGAGGAGGCGTCTTGGAAACCGAGTTGTGTGTGGTTGGCCATGTTTGAGTGTTGGGGCGTACGGGGTTTTCACCTGTGATTTAGCCTTGACAAGGCTATGTAATTGTTTTTACTAACGCCCCTTATGAGAAAGAAGCATAGGTGGTTTATGCGGTTGGCTTGAAACCAACATATGGGGGTTCGACTCCTTCCTTTCTTGTACTTGGACAAAGGCGGGTTCTTCGAAAGTGTGGAATGGGGGCGGGCAGCCGTGAATTCATTCGACGTTTGTGCTTGTTAGTTCTGGTTGTAGGGCTTTGCGCTTGGATGCAAAGGCTTCTCAAATAATGAACATTAGCATGATTACAGCTGTTATGGAGATCAGCGATCCTACTGAAGAGATGGTGTTTCATAGCGTGTAGGCGTCGGGGTAGTCAGAGTAGCGTCGTGGCATGCCTGCTAGGCCTAGGAAGTGCTGTGGGAAGAAAGTGAGGTTGACACCTACGAATATTACCCCAAAGTGGACTTTGGCTCATGTGGAGTGAAGTGTATATCCAGTGAATAATGGGAATCAGTGTGTGAAGCCAGCTAGGATTGCAAATACTGCGCCTATTGATAGGACGTAGTGGAAGTGGGCTACTACGTAGTAGGTGTCGTGTAGGGCGATGTCTAGGGAGGAGTTTGCTAGGATGATGCCTGTTAGACCTCCGATGGTGAATAGGAAGATGAAGCCTAGGGCTCATAGTATAGGGGGATCTCATTTGATAATTCCTCCGTGCAGTGTTGCTAGTCAGCTAAACACTTTAATGCCTGTGGGGATTGCGATAATTATTGTAGCGGATGTGAAATATGCTCGAGTGTCTACGTCTATTCCTACCGTAAATATGTGGTGGGCTCATACGATAAAGCCTAGGAATCCGATGGAAAGCATAGCTCACACTATTCCTATGTAGCCGAATGGTTCTTTTTTTCCTGCGTAGTAGGCTACGACGTGCGAGATGATGCCAAATCCTGGTAGGATTAGGATGTACACTTCGGGGTGCCCAAAGAATCAGAAGAGGTGTTGGTAGAGGACTGGGTCGCCTCCCCCTGCTGGGTCGAAGAAGGTGGTGTTTAGGTTGCGGTCTGTGAGGAGTATTGTGATGCCTGCAGCGAGGACTGGGAGGGAAAGTAGGAGGAGGACTGCAGTGATTAGTACTGATCAGACGAATAGGGGGGTTTGGTATTGTGAGAGGGCGGGTGGTTTTATGTTGATGGCTGTTGTGATAAAGTTGATTGCCCCTAAGATGGATGAGATTCCTGCCAGGTGTAGGGAGAAGATAGCTAGGTCGACTGAGGCCCCTGCGTGGGCTAGGTTGCCGGCTAGGGGAGGGTATACTGTTCAGCCTGTTCCTGCTCCTGCTTCTACTGTGGATGAGGCTAAGAGTAGTAGGAAGGATGGAGGGAGTAGTCAGAAGCTTATGTTGTTTATTCGAGGGAATGCTATGTCGGGGGCCCCGATTATTAGGGGGACTAGTCAGTTGCCGAATCCTCCGATTATGATTGGTATGACCATGAAGAAGATTATTACGAAAGCGTGGGCTGTGACGATTACGTTATAGACTTGGTCGTCTCCCAAGAGGGCGCCTGGCTGCCCTAATTCTGCTCGGATGAGCAGGCTCAGGGCGGTGCCTACCATCCCGGCTCATGCGCCGAAGATTAGGTAGAGGGTGCCAATGTCTTTGTGGTTGGTTGAAAAGAGTCATCGGTTAATGAATGTCACAGGTAAGATGGCTGAGTGAATAAGCGTTAGGCTGTAGTCCTTTTTACAGAGGTTCAATTCCTCTTCTTATCGGCCCTGTAGTGAAGTTCATAGTGAGTTGCAAGCTCATTGATGTGCATTAACCTGCGCCGGGGTCTATAGGTAGAAGCCTGTTGGTTGGGGCATGTAGCTGTTAACTACATTATTGTGGGATCGAAGCCCATCTGCCTAGTGTGGTGAGTAAGGTCCTAGCTTAATTAAAGTGTCTGGGTTGCATTCAGAAGATGCAGGGTAGTGTCCTGCGGATCTTAGCAGAAACTAAGAGGGTTTCACTCTTGTTTAAGGCTTTGAAGGCCTTCGGTTTAAGTAATCCTAAGTTTCTTAGGTGATGGTGGGGATGATAGGGGAGATTGGGAGCAGTGCGGTTGATGTGATGGCTAGGACGGCGACGATGGTGCTGGTTGGGCTGTTAGTTCGTCATTGTTTTATGTGGTTTGTGGTATGTGGGGGGAGTGTGATTGTGGCGCAGTACGCTAGGCGGAGGTAGAAGAACAGGCTGAGCAGGGAGAGGAGGGAGATCATAATTGCTGCTGCGGCTATGTCTTGTTTGGTTAGTTCTTGGATAATAAGTCATTTTGGCAGGAAGCCGGTTAGAGGCGGTAGTCCTGCGAGGGAAAGAAGGGCTAGAAGCAGTATAGCGCTTAGTGCTGGGGTTTTTGTTCATGTGGTTATTAGAGTTGATAGTTTTAAGGTTTTGATTGAGCTTAGGGCTAGGAACACGGTTGCAGTTATCAGGGCGTATAGGTAGAAGTTCAGCAGGGTGAGTTTGGGGTTGTAGGAGATGACGATAACTATTCAACCTAGGTGCGAGATGGAGGAGAATGCAAGGATTTTCCGAATTTGTGTTTGGTTCAGTCCTATTCAGCCCCCTAGGGCTGTTGAGAGGATGGCCATACATACGAGAAGAGTCTGGTCTAATGATGGCGCGGTTATAAATAAAAGGGTGATTGGTGGGAATTTTATAGCTGTGGAGAGGAGGAGGCCTGTGATCAGGGGAGAGCCTTGGAGTACTTCAGGGAATCAGAAGTGGAAAGGGGCCAGGCCGAGTTTTATTGCGATGGCTGAAGTTAGGATGAGGCATGATGTTGGGTGTGTTAGCTGGGTGATGTCTCATTGTCCGGTGTGCCATGCATTGGTTATGCTGGAGAATAGCACTAGGGCGGAGGCGGCTGCTTGAGTCAGGAAATATTTGGTCGCAGCTTCGATGGCTCGGGGGTGGTGGGATTTTGAGATTAATGGAAGGATGGCAAGGGTGTTGATTTCTAGGCCAGCTCAGGCTATGATTCAGTGGTTGCTTGAGATTGTGATGGTGGTGCCTAGGAGTAGGCTGAATGCGAAGATTAGTTTTGCTTGTGGGGCCATTAGCAGGGGAAGGAGTTGAACCATCATTTTCGGGGTATGGGCCCGATAGCTTGTTTAGCTTACCCTACTAGGAAATAATATAAAGGAAGTATAGAGAGTTTTGATCTCTCTAGTGCAGGTTCAATTCCTGCTTTCCTAAGGCGTAGGAAATGAGAGGGCTGGTGTACCTCTATGTTCACTTTATCATAGTGACCCTTAGACGTTCAGGCACATTTCCTCTGTGAGCCTTAGGTATGGCGGCAGGCCTGCGTAGGAAATTGGCATGCTGACGTGTCATAGGCACAGGGCTAGTGTGAGTGGAAGGAAGTTTTTTCACAGGAGGTGTATCAGCTGGTCATATCGGAATCGTGGATAGGAGGCACGGATTCATAGGAAGCCTGCTGATAATAGTAGGGTTTTTGTGGCTAGTACCAGGGGAAAGAGCTCTTGGGGGAGGTCGAATAGGCTCGGGTTGAAGAACAAGATGGCAATGAGTGTGTTTATTAGTATGATGTTGGCGTATTCGGCTAGGAAGAAGAGGGCGAATGGGCCTGCTGCATATTCTACGTTGAATCCGGAGACTAGTTCGGACTCTCCTTCTGTTAGGTCAAATGGGGCTCGGTTTGTTTCAGCCAAGGTTGATACGTATCATATTATTGCTAGTGGCCAGCAGGAGAAGATGAGATATAGGGGTTCTTGGGCAGTTGCAAGGGTGCTGAGTGTGTAGTTCCCTGTCAGTAAGACGATAGATAGGAGGATAATTGCTAGGGTGACTTCATAGGAGATGGTCTGTGCTACTGCGCGTAAGGCCCCGATTAGTGCGTATTTTGAGTTGGATGCTCAGCCAGATCATAGGATGGAGTAGGCTGCTAGGCTGGACATGGCTAGTAGGAAGAGGAGGCCGAGGTTGAGGTCTGCAAGTGGGAACGGTAGGGGGAGTGGGGTTCAGATAGAGATTGCGAGGAGAAGGGCTAGTATTGGGGTAGCTATGAATAGGAATGGGGAAGATGTTGAGGGGCGAATTGGCTCTTTGATGAACAGTTTTACTCCGTCGGCCAATGGTTGAGGTAGGCCAAATGGGCCGACGATGTTAGGGCCTTTACGGCTTTGCATGTAGCTTAGGATTTTGCGCTCAACTAGTGTAAGAAAGGCCACTGCGATTAGGATGGGCAGGGCATAGGAGAGGGCTATGATGAGGTTGATTAGGAGGGGGTATTTGGTCATGAGGTGAGTTAAAGCTAGGGAGAGGATTTGAACCTCTGAATTAAAGGACTTAAGCCTTTTGCATTTGCCGAGCTCTGCCACGCTAGCTGGTCCTTTTCTAGGACGGGGGGGGGGGGGGTGATAGCCTTTCGTAATTTAGTTGACTTCATTACTTAAGGCGGAGGCTTGCCTGTAGTATTGGCCTCGCTTTTCCTATCCTTTCGTACTGGGAAGAGCTCATCATAGATAGAAACCGACCTGGATTGCTCCGGTCTGAACTCAGATCACGTAGGACTGTTAATCGTTGAACAAACGAGCCCTTAGTAGCTGCTGCACCACTAGGATGTCCTGATCCAACATCGAGGTCGTAAACCTCCTCGTCGATATGGACTCTTGGAGGAGATTGCGCTGTTATCCCTGGGGTAGCTTGGTCCATTGATCAATTATATTGGATCTGGTTGCTGTTAGCACGTTGAGAGGTCGCTCTTAGTCTAGATGTGAGGTCCAAGATTTGGAGGTTTTGCTTTGCTCCAAGGTCGCCCCAACCGAAAAAGTGCAAGCCAGTGGCCCGTTAGGTAAGTGAGCCCGGGTGGGTTGGTATGTAATTTGGGGTGGCTGCTGCTTTTGAAGTTCCACAGGGTCTTCTCGTCTTATGGGTATATCCCTGCTTTTGTACAGGGAGATCAATTTCACCGATTGCCTGTAAGAGACAGTTAAGACCTCGTTTAGCCATTCATACTAGTCCCCATTTATGGGACAATTGATTGCGCTACCTTTGCACGGTTAGGATACCGCGGCCGTTAAACTATGTCACCGGGCAGGCATCACCTTCAATACTTGTCTTTTGGTTTGCTGAAGGCTATGTTTTTGGTAAACAGTCGGGCCCTGGGTTTGCCTAGTTCCTTTTACAGGTTTTAATCTTTCTTAGTGGACGCTCCTTTGTCGGGTTAACAAGGTGGATAATACTCTGCTTGTTGGATTTGTCGTATATTGGGTGCTTGTTAATAATGTACTGATGTAAGCTTGCGTCGAAGAGGGAGAACCCTGGTTACTCATTCTAGCATTAATTCTCCTATTGAACTATAGGTTAGCCCGTTAGTGGGGAGGGAGTCATATGGATTCGATATTTTTGGGTGCAGAGCTTTAACGCACTCTTTGTTGATGGCTGCTTGAGGGCCCACAGGGTATTTATTTGGGGTGTTTACTTATCCGCTCGTGGAGATTGTTTTCTTTTTTAAAGGAGCTGTACCTCCTTTAAATAGCCCTTAATTCGCTTCATTGGGGTTTTGAGTTTCCTTGGAGAAGAATTAAGAGTGAACTTAGGTTCGTTTCACAGGCAACCAGCTATCACCCGGCTCGGTTGGCTTTTCACCTCTACCTACAAGTCATCCCACTCTTTTGCCACAGAGACGGGTTCGCTCACAATAGCTGCTCATAGGTAGCTCGCTCGGGTTTCGGGGTGGCAAACTTAAATTCATTTTGCTTGGTTTTTCTTGCTAGACCATGATGCAAAAGGTACAAGGGTTGATCTTTGCTGTTTATAGCTTAGGGTTTTTCATTTTTATTTCATCTTTCCCTTACGGTACGTGATCTCTATCGCGCCAATGGTGTCTTTTCTATCGCCTATACTGGGACTAGCAAATGCTTTGGTTAAGTGTTGTGAGTAGCTTTGTTATTCCATGTCATGTGGATTGGGCTAGAGTTTGGCATCAAGACGATCTGGTGTGAGCAGACATTTTTCAGGTGTAAGCTGAATGCTTTTGCTTAAGCTACGTCTTGGTGTCCTAAGTGCACCTTCCGGTACACTTACCTTGTTACGACTTACCTCCTCTTTGGCTGAGAAACTTATTATTTATGGGGTTTGGGGGTCGCTTTTGAGGAGGGCGACGGGCGGTATGTACGCACTCCAGAGCCGGCTTAAAGAGGGCTCGCTAATCCCTCTTTACTGCTAAATCCGCCTTCTAGGTACAATTTCATGTGCCTTTGCCGTCATGTTCTAATCTAGAAAATGTAGCCCATTGCTTCCATTCCATGGGCTATACCTTGACCTGTCTTACTAGCGCGGTGTGGCTATTGCGTCCACTGTTGGGCCTTCATGGAGGGTGGGCTGGAGACGGCGGTATATAGGCTGTTTTTGGCAAGGAATGGTCAGGTATATCGTGGATCATCGATTACAGAACAGGCTCCTCTAGGTGGGTTTGGAGCACCGCCAAGTCCTTAGAGTTTTAAGCGTTTGTGCTCGTAGTTCTCAGGCGGATGCTCCGGTTAGATCAAGCATCAAGATTTAGGGCCAGGCATAGTGGGGTATCTAATCCCAGTTTGGGCCCTGGCTTTCGTGGCTTCAATCGATCGTTAGTCTAAGATTTTCTTTGAATAGAGGCCTTGTACGCATCTTTAGCTTGTGACGACTCAGTTGCTTTTTAATCTTAGTTACTTGGATAGCATGCGACCACGCTTTACGCCGTTATAATGTTAATTTGGGTCTCCTGTATGACCGCGGTGGCTGGCACAGGATTTACCGACCCTTAGATTGCCATGATTAAGTCAAGTTTACACTCATTGCTTAATATTAATTACTGCTGAATGCCCGTGGGGGTGTGGCAATTGCTAGGCGTCTTGGGCTACGCTTGTGTGGGTGTGCCTGATGCCCGCTCCTATCGACCTAAAATTAGGGTACCTAGGGCATACGCACTGGATCGCGGATACTCGCATGTATAAATCTGGCAACAACCAACAGTAAGGTTAGGACTAAGTCTTTTGTCCTTGGGTGTGTGTGACAGCCATCTTGGCATCTTCAGTGCCATGCTTTGCATAAGCTACAAGGAC